AACCCACAATTGGGATAAGCACGAAAATGAAAGCTTCTATAAATACAGATACACCCAATACATCAAAGCTCATTGCCCATGGATAAAGAAAGACCGTTTCAACATCAAAAACAACAAAAACTAGAGCAAACATGTAATAGCGAATTCGGAATTGTACCCAAGCATCCCCCATGGGTTCTATACCTGATTCATAACTAGAAAGCTTTTCTGGACCTTCCCTAATCGGGGCTAAAATTCCAGAAATGACAAATGCCAAGATAGGAATAACGCTTGATATTATTAGGAATGCCCAGAAAAGATCATATTCGTGAAGCAGAAACATAAAAGTACTCCTATGAATTATTCCATTTGAATTAGGATTTTCAAATCATCTAGAACTTCTGAAATGAAACAAGAAAATAATTTTGATCAAAGAAAGCCGTATAGTTGAGAGCTTATTTGCTGTAGGACATACCTTGTTTCAAGATTCATCTAATGTCATCCCGCTTCTATTTTTTCTTTTTTTTCTCCTTTATATTCTATTTCTATATGTTTCTATATGTGATGTGTAGACCTATTATACTTAGTTCTTTTTATCTTTTTTTATTATACTTATTCTTATACTTAGTTTATACTTCTTATCTTAGAAATCTTATAAACTTATAAAGTAAAGACTTATCTTACTTCTCTTTTTTCTATTTCATATTGATCTTATATCTTAGAAATATAAAGTGAAAGTAAAGAATCTCTTATCTTATAGTAAATGAAGAAATTCAATAATTCAGAATTCAATAAAAGAATTACAAATTGAATTTTCAATTCAATGAAAAAAAAGAAGAAAAAGAAATAAGAAATCTAGTCTATTATTTATATGATATGAATATGAATTTATATGATATGAAAATAGAGTACTAAAAGTACTAAAATCGCGTTTTGGAATGAAACAAAATACTTGTTTGTTTTGTTACTTCGTAAGACCAACCAATGAGTTAAATTTCGCTACAATAAAAAGGTTTGTTCTATTTTTATAGCAAACCTACACAATGAAAGATAATACAAAGTGGTATATTCGACAGAATCATGAACGATCGACATAACATAAGAGACTCCTAATATTAGAAGATCCTTCTAATATAGAATTATATAAGAATTATATAATAGTTAAAAGTATAATAGAAAGAATCACACATTATCGAACAATTCAATAAACAAAATTCCTAAACCCACTAAACTATTATCTTAGAATTTAGAATCTAAGAATATAGAAGAAGGAACATTGATGTATTTAGGAAGAATGAATTATCCCTACATTATCTTTGAAACAAATTGAAAGAATCTCTTAGGTTTGTTGTTCCGCCAAAAAATGATTAGTCAGAGGACTTCTACAAAGACTTAAGATCAATAAAAGAATAGGTCCTAGATCCATGCGACTTAGGATTGGGTTGGGTCAGGTTGAAGTCTTGATACAGGATTCTTTCATAAATTGACCGGGATTGGCAAAGCAAAAAAGAGTGTTAACTCTTTGATCATGGACAGGAAAAGAGGAAAAATATCATATGTAATTCATTCATGAAAGTGGCTGAAGAGAGATGGGTATTTGATCCGAGATTTGACAAATACCAATTGAGTCCGTTGGAATGAATTATTGTGTTTCTTTTCTTGTTCCTACTACTACTCAAATCTCTCTACTAAACAAAAATGGAATGTATTAGGGCTATACGGACTCGAACCGTAGACCTTCTCGGTAAAACAGAGAAAACTGATTATTATCGAAATGATTCGAACTGTTTCAAAGACCCAACATGCATCTTGTTGCATTGGGCTCTTTCATCAACTGATGTAAAGATCAGTTAGTCCACCATATTTTTTCTTTAGAGGAAGATAAGAAGATAATGAGATGGCTCCATGTGCTCTGATTCATTATTTGTATCCTGATCTAGGAGCAATACCAAAGTTTTTCAAAGAAGGGTGACCTTTATTTAGGTCTGCCTTTGGCCTAGATCAACCTAAGTGAAATGCAGTCTCTATCGCTCCGCTGCAAGAGTAAAATATGAGACTTCATACACCTCAAAGCTCATAGGACGAAAAGAGGTTCTTTTGAGATCCTTATACTCATTATGCCTGGCATTGAATGGACTGAGCATTTACCTTACAATGGTAGGTTCTATTTGATTTGGCACCGGAATTCGCACCTGAACCGGATCAAACCAAATTTGTCAGGCTATTTTTCTCTTGTTCTCTCGAATCTACGGAGTAAGACATCGACTTCTCAAAAAGATCAATTATGGTCATTGCATAATGGGCTCCCTTGAAAAACATTGGCGCACGTGTAAACGAGGTGCTCTACCTAACTGAGCTATAGCCCTTGTCATAACCATTTTAACATAGAGACAATTTCTTGTCAAGAAGGGTATCCCATAATTCCACATGATAACTCTCTGATCCATTTATGTTTACTGGTAAAAGATTGATATTGCTTAGAAAACATATTTTACCTATAATCCATCGAAGTGATGGAGACCCTTTTTGTGGTGATAAATGACCTACTTAACCCAGTGGTTAGAGTATTGCTTTCATACGGCGGGAGTCATTGGTTCAAATCCAATAGTAGGTAGAACTTATTAGATACCGGATTCCATGGTATCTAATAAGTTTTTCTACCCATCCTCTTTTTTTCGTTCTATCATCAGATTAATCAAATTAGACTTCATTGTGTTCAATTTGTGGAATCAAGATGTAGTGTGTAGTGTATAATAAAGAACTCTTTTGATTTTGATTGAATGTATTGACTACTAATAGGAAATCACTTTGACAGCTTCTACTCGTGTCCTAGCTCGTCTGAGAGCTAGATTTGCCTCAATTGCTTGTCTCTTACCCTCAGCTCTACTCAAGTTAGCTTCAGCTATTTCAAGAGTTTGTTGAGCTTCTTGTGGATCAATGTCAGTACTAATTTCCGCACCATTTCCTAAAATGGTGATCTCATTATTACTTATTCTAGCGAAACCGCCCATAAGAGCCACCGTTAACCATCGGTCGTTTAGCCGTATTCTCAAAAGACCTATATCTACAGCCGTGGCAATGGGGGCATGGTTTGGTAATATCCCAATTTGTCCACTATTAGTAGATAAAATAATCTCTTTCACTTTGGAATCCCAAATCATTCGATTAGGAGTCAGTACACAAAGATTTAAGGTCATTTCTTCAATTTGCTCTCCTCTTCTAAGTTCATAGCTTTCGCGGTAGCTTCATCGATGTTACCCACCAAATAAAAGGACTGCTCGGGAAGACCGTCTAATTCTCCGGAAAGGATGAATTGAAACCCCCGAATTGTTTCTGCGAGACCAACATATTTTCCCGGAGAACCAGTAAAGACTTCTGCCACAAAGAAGGGTTGTGATAAGAAACGCTCAATCTTGCGTGCTCTTGCTACAGTTAAACGATCTTCTTCGGATAATTCGTCCAACCCAAGGATAGCTATAATGTCCTGAAGTTCTTTGTAACGTTGTGAAGTTTGCTTAACCCTTTGCGCAGTTTCATAATGTTCCTCGCCAACGATCCGAGGTTGTAACATAGTTGACGTTGAATCCAAGGGATCTACTGCTGGATAAATACCTTTGGCAGCTAATCCTCTTGATAATACGGTAGTAGCATCTAAATGTGCAAATGTCGTGGCAGGAGCAGGGTCGGTCAAATCATCCGCAGGTACATAAACTGCTTGGATCGATGTTATGGATCCTTCCTTGGTAGAAGTAATTCTTTCTTGCAAAGAACCCATTTCCGTACTAAGGGTAGGTTGATAACCCACTGCAGAAGGCATTCTACCTAATAAGGCAGAGACTTCGGACCCTGCTTGAACGAAACGAAATATATTGTCGATGAATAGAAGTACGTCTTGCTCATTAACATCCCGGAAATATTCCGCCATGGTTAGGGCAGTCAAGCCAACTCTCATACGAGCTCCTGGCGGTTCATTCATTTGACCATAGACTAGAGCCACTTTGGATTCTGCAATATTTTTTTCATTAATCACCCCGGATTCTTTCATTTCCATGTAGAGATCATTTCCTTCACGAGTACGTTCACCTACTCCGCCAAATACGGATACGCCTCCGTGAGCTTTGGCAATGTTGTTGATCAATTCCATGATGAGTACTGTTTTACCCACTCCAGCTCCCCCAAATAGTCCGATTTTTCCTCCACGGCGATAGGGGGCTAAAAGATCCACCACTTTAATCCCTGTTTCAAAGATTGAGAATTTCGTATCTAACTGTATGAAGGCGGGTGCAGATCTATGAATAGGAGATGTTGTGCGAGTATCGACAGGACCTAAATTATCAACGGGCTCTCCAAGAACGTTGAAAATTCGTCCGAGAGTAGCCCCCCCGACTGGAACACTTAGAGGAGCTCCCGTGTCAATCACTTTCATTCCTCTCATCAGACCATCTGTAGCACTCATAGCTACAGTTCTCACTCGATTATTTCCTAATAATTGTTGTACTTCACAAGTTACATTAATTTGCTGACCGAAAGTATCTCGACCCTTAATTACCAAAGCATTATAAATATTAGGCATCTTGCCCGGTGGAAAAATGACATCCAGTACTGGGCCAATAATTTGAGCGATACGCCCTAGGTTTTGTTCTTCAAGTGTAGAAACCACAGGATCAGAAATAGTGGGATTGCTTCTCATAATCATAAATCATAATAAATATGTCGAAATTCTTTTTTGAAAAGTACTGAATCGAAAAGAAATATCCGATAGCAAGTTGATCGGTTAATTCCATAAGAATAAGAAAGAAATGGGAGTTAGCATTCTCTTGAGTTGCCAATCGAATCCAATTCAATCCTTTACTCAGTGAATGAGTCAATTTTCAATTCTTATTGTATCTTTTTTTTTTCTTTTGATTTGTGTTGTGCACCTATTCTTCTTTATATACCATATCTGTTCCCTTTTCTAGATGAATTATGCCTCTTTTCACATCTAGGATTTACATATACAACATATATTACTGTCAAGAGAG